TGTGCCAAAATAACAGATGCGAAGAAGAACAAAAGGCCTTGGACGCGCAATGGATCCTGAAGCACTATTTCTGCATCCCCCTGACCAAACCCTCCCACATTAGGATTGCTTGTTAATGGTTGATCAAGCTTGATCGATTCCCCCTCTGAAACAAGAAGTTCTGGCCCGGGAGGTATAATATCAATCACTTGGCGTCCATCCGACGCATCGACTATGGATATTTCATATCCCCCCTTTTCTTTACGTAGTATTTTTTTTACTATACCTGTTGAGGTAGCATTATAGACCGTATTGTTACTCTTGCTACCATCAGGATAGATCTGTCCCCTTCCTCGGTTTCCCCCTACATATATGGGATATTTTAAGAAATGAACGTCTTTTTTCGTAGCGGGATCGGGAGAAAGAATGGGAAAGACAATTTCACTATATTTCTTACCGGGAACAGGGCCTATCACAAGAATATTTTTTTTATTGGGACGATAACTCTGAAAAGAGAGATTTCCTATCTTTTCTTTCAACTCAGGGGAAATACGTTCGGGCGGCGCTAATTCGAATCCCTCGGGCAAAATAAGAACAGCACCTACATTCAACCCTCCCTTTTTCCCATTAGCAAGAACTTGTTTCAGCTGCATATCATAAGGGATTCGAAGAACTGCTTCAAATACAGTATCAGGAAGCACAGCTTGGGGAACTTCAATATCCACGGGCTTATTAGCTAAATGGCAATTGGCACATACAATTCGTCCAGTTGCTTCCCGCGGGTTTTCATAACCCTGCTGCGCAAAAATGGGATACGCGTTTGAAATAGATGTTCGAGTTATTACGTATATCATGATCGATACAGAAATCGATCGAATCATCTGTTCCTTTAACCAAGAAAAAGTATTTCTATTTTCCATGTCCAATCGCAGATCCCGGAATTTCTACAATAAATTAGATAGGTAGCTAAGCTAATCTAGTTCCCTATACACGAGTATGTTGTCATTCTACTGCAATAGTTATACTGGAATGATTAATACCTTGAGCAGATAGAAATAGAAAGAATTTTGCTAAAAAGGAAAGGGCCTTTCTTTCTAAAGGAAGAAAGATGCTAATTTGATTAATATTTGGAAATCAAATGAGTGAATTTATGCTTCACTAATTGAATGATAAATGACTACAAGTGAAGGAGATAGACGGTTTAAACAAAAAAAGACCCAAAATTTCAAACACGTGTCTAGAATCACAGGAAAACTACAAACAAAAATACTGAAAATTAGCTCGTTAGGAGCCCACCCAAGATCGTTGTACACCCAACGAATTAATAGTTCCCAACCGCGGGTGGAGTGAAATCCAACAAAAAAATCAGTAACTAAAAGAATAAAAAAAGCTTTTATTGAGTCATTTAAGTTATAGAAGAATTCCCGAACCCAAGAATTCAAAATGACAAGTTCCTCTTTACCCAGAAAAAAAGAACCACTTAGAATAGCCAAACAGATTATATTTGTTGAGAAATGCAAAATGATATGAAGATGATCCTCATTATCTATTTTGACCAATTGTATTATTTCCTTGTGTATTCCTATAGGAGGTTTTTGTACATGTGTCTTCGGTTTCTCTTTTATCATTTCGTCCAAGAGAAAAAGTTCTTCTAATTCTATGAATCCTTCTAGAATTCTTTTCTCTTGAATATCCGTTAATAGAGTTTCGGATTGACCGGTATTCGACCAATTCTTAATCCAAACTTCCAGACATTTGTTAAAAGAGAAAGAGACTCCCCAGGGCAAAAGTACGATAAATACAAGATATAGGAAAGAAGGCAATGCTTTCTTTTTTTTCATTTTTGATCTGTAAATTGAGTTGTTAATGAATCCGCTTCATTCGCAGACTCTATTTCATTCGCTGACTCTATATGATATTTCTTTTCTTTGAAGCAAAAATTCTATAACAAGGTTTGAGATTTTGTGTTTGTATCTATTTCTCTTATGAAAGAATATTATGCCATATATCTCACTTGCACAAAACAAAATAGAAACAAATTTTTCTTATCCTCATTTGTTCCTTCCTTTAGAAAAATACTCGAAAATCCCCTTACAATTGAAAAAAAAAATTGCAATAGGTACTGGTACTCAAAATACTTCAATCGGTACGCGCAAAAAATAGGCCAATTCGGCAGCTTTTTGTTCAATTTCTCGTGGAGTAAAAAACTTATCATCAGTACGAGTCAAGGGAATGACCCCCTGGCCGCGGATTTCCATATAAAGGATACGACGAGGATAAAGACCTTCTTTAACCTGAATTCTAATTGATTGGATATCCCGCATAAGGAATCGAAGGAAGATGCGACGTTTTATTCCAGGGAATCCCCATCGAAAAATAGACACTATTCCCTCTTTTCTATCGAATCGGTCATAACCACTGCCTACGTTCCACAAAATAGTGCACCACAAATAGGAGCTAATGAATAGGCCCGCAATTCCGTAGAAAGACATCACGACCCCCTGTGGAAAAAAAAGAATTTGTTGAGATGGAAGTACGGATATCATATTCTTACCAAGATAACTGGATGCCCCAACCGCTAAGAATCCTAATGAACCTAGAAAAAGAATACAGGCCCAGAAAAAATTACCTCTTTTTCGAGAACCCTCTAGAAGTTCTATCCATATGTGTTCTGATCGCCAATTCATATTAGATATACAAAATCCAGCAGCGGTCAATTCAAATTGAGAGAATAAGCTAAACGATTTTGACTTTACTTTTTTTGATTCTGAAATCGCCTTCAGCAGCTAGTACTCCTGTGAAATAATTGGTTAGATACATTAACTTTCTATTCAACAAAATTCGTGGATCCACTAAAAAAAACTTGCTATACTCGGCTACGCATATGAATGGATTTATGCTCGTAGCCTATATCTGCATATAGACGTTTTTCCTTTGTGTGTAGAAAGAGCTACATACCCTATCATATTATATTACTTACACTAAAAAATATCTGTATTATGACCCTGGAAATACATTGAGAAAATTTGGCCCATCGGTTCTAGACAATCTTATTTTTCTGCACATAAAGAAATAAGGAAGCCATTGCAATTGCCGGAAATACTAAGCCTACTAAAGGCACGAAAATAGAGGGTAAGTTTAAATCTGTCATAGAATAGGCGTCTCAATTCAAATTTACTATTTCTATCTATTCGAAATATATCTTAAGATTCTTAAGATATAATTAAGTATATCTATTATAAGGAATATTGACTATTATATTTTTGAGTTTGCAAGATATAGATTTTCTAGAATACTTTAGTATTCTAGAAAATCTATATCTAAAAAAAAAATGAATGGAATGGATAATAAAAAAATTGCAAAAAAGGGGAACTCATTAAAAAGATTTGATTTTCCTTTTCCTATTCTCATGGCCTTTGTATCTTTCTAATCGAACTTCAAATTGGATTCAAAAGAAAGCGATTGTGAAAACGAAAGAAATACCTGTTTCAGAATACCCTTTAATTTAAAGAGTAAAAGTGGAATAGAATAACCCGGTTGAAGGGTAATGATCATACGTCTGTAATGCATTGTATGTCCCAGAATAGGTCCCATTCTTCTACCCTTTCCGGGTAGTCGATGGCTATTCACAGCTACTACCTTAACACCAAAGAAGAGTTCGACCCAATGCTTTATTTCTGTCTTAGTGAATCCCGATTCGACATTAAAAGTATACTGCGTATTTGATTCCATTATGGTACGATAATACTATATATTTTTTTTTGTTTATTCTATTATAGTTTTCTATATATATTCTAGATATATAGAATAGAAGAATCTCGATTTGTCAAGTCTCATTATCGTATCAAGATCTATTTAAATTCGGCTCAATCTTTTTAGAAAAAAAAGATTGAGCCGAATTTCATTTTAATTCCAATCAATTAGAAGAATAAAGAAGAATTACTGCATTTCGTAACTGATTTCTTTCTATTTCGCTTCTTTTTTATTTAGACTTTCTTTATATATTGTTTTATCCACTTAATCAATAGTATCTACCGGCTTGAAGGAATCAAAATTGATCGCCTTCCATACTTCACAAGCTGCGGCTAGTTCAGGACTCCATTTGCAAGCTTCGCGGATAATTTCATTACCTTCACGAGCAAGATCACGCCCTTCGTTACGAGCTTGTACACAGGCTTCTAAAGCCACCCGATTAGCTGCTGCACCCGGTGCATTCCCCCAAGGATGTCCTAAAGTTCCTCCACCAAATTGTAATACGGAATCGTCCCCAAAGATTTCGGTCAAAGCTGGCATATGCCAAACATGAATACCCCCTGAAGCCACCGGTATAACACCTGGCATGGATACCCAGTCCTGAGTGAAAAAGATACCGCGAGCACGATCTTTTTCAATAAAATCATCGCGCAATAAATCAACAAAACCTAAAGTTATTTCGCGTTCCCCTTCTAACTTACCTACTACTGTACCAGAGTGGATATGATCTCCCCCAGACATACGCAATGCTTTAGCTAATACACGGAAATGCATACCATGATTTTTCTGTCTATCAATAACTGCATGCATTGCTCGGTGAATGTGAAGAAGTAGGCCGTTATCGCGGCAATAATTAGACAAACTAGTATTTGCAGTGAATCCTCCTGTTAAGTAGTCATGCATTACAATAGGAACCCCTAATTCCCTCGCAAATACAGCTCTCTTAATCATTTCTTCGCATGTACCTGCAGTCGCATTTAAGTAATGCCCCTTGATTTCACCGGTTTCAGCCTGTGCTTTATAAATTGCTTCGGCACAAAAGACAAAACGGTCTCTCCAGCGCATAAATGGTTGTGAGTTTACGTTTTCATCATCTTTGGTAAAATCAAGTCCACCGCGTAGACACTCATAACACGCTCTACCATAATTTTTTGCGGATAATCCCAATTTTGGTTTAATAGTACATCCCAATAAAGGACGACCATACTTGTTCAACTTATCCCTTTCAACTTGGATACCATGAGGCGGACCTTGGAAAGTTTTTGTATAAGCAGGGGGAATTCGTAGATCCTCCAAACGTAGAGCACGTAGGGCTTTGAAACCAAATACGTTACCTACAATGGAAGTAAACATGTTAGTAACAGAACCCTCTTCAAATAGGTCTAATGGGTAAGCTACATAACAGATATATTGATTTTCATCCCCAGGAACGGGCTCGATGTGATAGCATCGTCCTTTGTAACGATCAAGACTGGTAAGTCCATCAGTCCAAACAGTTGTCCATGTACCAGTAGAAGATTCCGCAGCTACTGCAGCCCCTGCTTCTTCAGGCGGAACCCCGGGCTGAGGAGTTACTCGGAATGCTGCCAAGATATCAGTATCCTTGGTTTCGTACTCCGGAGTGTAGTAAGTCAATTTATAATCCTTAACACCAGCTTGAAATCCAACACCTGCTTTAGTTTCTGTTTGTGGTGACATAAGTCCCTCCCTACAATTCATGAATTAAGAATTCTCACAACGACAGGGTCTACTCGATATGGATTAGGTGTAAATGAAACCTTTGCAAAAAAAGGATATTTAATTAATATCAACTCATTAAAGAAAAAAGGGAATATACTTAAATTAATGAATATGTTTCATTCATATATAATGCGTACACTCTGTGTACGTTCTATCCTATAGGAATTCTACTATAGGAATTCGATAGGAATTGAGTTGTTGTTATGGTAAGTTAACAAGGTTCATTATTAAACCATGGATTTGATTTATCAAATCCATCATTATTGTATACTCTTTGATAGATATAGCGCAACCCAAACCAATCCCTAATCCTTGTTTTCCAATTTTACAAGTTCTTAATATGCCCCTTTCTTTTTTTGAATCTAATACCTAAATACTAAGAAAATTCTCTGTTGACAGCAATCTATGCTTCACAGTAGTATATATTTTGTATATCAAAGTCCTAGATAGGAAAGTAGAGCAGGCACAGGTCCTTCACAAAAGGCAAAATGTATATGAAAAAAAAAGATTGATTGAACTTTCCAACGGACTCATTCCATGAGTAAACGATTAAATGGGATTCGCTTGGGCAACGAAATCAAGTGCTAGTCCCCTTTTCTTTTTTATTGAATTAACTAATTCATTTCCTTTTGACTTTTGGATTTTTGGATATTTTTTTGGATTTGATTTGGCATTATTCAACAAGCAAAAAAAAAAGAAAAATTTCGACAAATTCCTTTTTTTTGATAATTATGTGATAATTATGAGAACCAATCCTACTACTTCGCGTCCCGGGGTTTCCACAATTGAAGAAAAAAGCGCAGGGCGTATTGATCAAATTATTGGACCCGTGCTGGATATCACTTTTCCCCCGGGCAAGTTGCCTTATATTTATAACGCTTTGATAGTCAAGAGTCGAGACACTGCCGATAAGCAAATTAATGTGACTTGTGAGGTACAACAATTATTAGGAAATAATCGAGTTAGAGCTGTAGCTATGAGTGCTACAGAGGGGTTGATGAGAGGAATGGAAGTGATTGACACGGGAGCTCCTCTGAGTGTTCCAGTCGGTGGAGCTACTCTCGGACGAATTTTTAACGTTCTTGGGGAGCCTATTGACAATTTGGGTCCTGTAGATACTAGCGCAACATTCCCTATTCATAGATCCGCGCCTGCCTTTATCGAGTTAGATACGAAATTATCTATCTTTGAAACAGGTATTAAGGTGGTCGATCTTTTAGCTCCTTATCGGCGTGGAGGAAAAATCGGATTATTTGGGGGGGCAGGAGTAGGTAAAACAGTACTCATCATGGAATTAATCAATAACATTGCTAAAGCTCATGGAGGCGTATCTGTATTTGGCGGAGTAGGGGAACGGACTCGTGAAGGAAATGATCTTTATATGGAAATGAAGGAATCTGGAGTAATTAATGAAAAAAATATTGAGGAATCGAAGGTAGCTCTAGTCTATGGGCAAATGAATGAACCGCCGGGAGCTCGTATGAGAGTTGGTTTAACTGCCCTAACTATGGCAGAATATTTCCGAGATGTTAATAAGCAAGACGTGCTTTTATTCATCGATAATATCTTTCGTTTTGTTCAAGCGGGATCGGAGGTATCCGCCTTATTAGGGAGAATGCCTTCTGCAGTGGGTTATCAACCTACTCTTAGTACAGAAATGGGTTCTTTGCAAGAAAGAATTACCTCTACCAAAAAGGGATCTATAACTTCGATCCAAGCAGTTTATGTACCCGCAGACGATTTGACCGACCCTGCTCCTGCCACAACATTTGCACATTTGGACGCTACTACCGTACTTTCTAGAGGATTGGCTTCCAAGGGTATTTATCCCGCAGTAGATCCTTTAGATTCAACCTCAACTATGTTACAGCCTCGGATCGTTGGCAACGAACATTATGAAACTGCGCAAAGAGTTAAGGAAACTTTACAACGTTACAAAGAACTTCAGGACATTATCGCAATTCTTGGGTTAGATGAATTGTCGGAGGAGGATCGTTTAACTGTAGCAAGAGCACGAAAAATTGAGCGATTCTTATCACAACCGTTCTTTGTGGCAGAAGTTTTTACTGGTTCTCCAGGAAAGTATGTTGGTCTTGCAGAAACAATTAGGGGATTTCAACTAATCCTTTCCGGAGAATTAGATGGCCTACCCGAACAGGCTTTTTATTTGGTAGGGAACATTGATGAAGCTAGCACGAAAGCTATAAATTTAGAAGAGGAGAACAAATTGAAGAAATGAAATTAAATCTTTATGTACTGACTCCTAAACGAATTATTTGGGATTGTGAAGTGAAAGAAATCATTTTATCTACTAATAGCGGGCAAATTGGTGTATTACCAAACCACGCCCCCATTAACACAGCTGTAGATATGGGCCCTTTGAGAATACGCCTCCTCAACGACCAATGGTTAACCGCGGTTCTGTGGAGTGGTTTTGCGAGAATAGTGAATAATGAGATCATTATTTTAGGAAATGATGCAGAACTAGGCAGTGACATTGATCCAGAAGAAGCTCAACAAGCACTTGAAATAGCCGAAGCTAATTTGAGTAGAGCTGAAGGTACGAAAGAATTGGTTGAAGCGAAGCTAGCTCTCAGACGAGCTAGGATACGAGTCGAGGCTGTCAATTGGGTTCCCCCATCCAATTGAAGACAAAGGTTTCGTTGATACAAATAAAAAGGAAAGAAAGGTAGAATAAAAAGGAAAGAAAGGTAGAAAAAGTTATTAGATAGCGAAGCGAAGTAAGTCCAATGCTATCTAGTAATTTTTCTACCTACCTACCTACTATTGGATTTGAACCAATGACTCCCGCCGTATGAAAGCAATACTCTAACCACTGAGTTAAGTAGGCAATTTATCACCACAAAAGAAGCCTCATTACTTCGATCGATTATAGATCGAATGCTTTTTATAAGCAATACCGCCCCGTTATTGGTATGTTATATAGTATAGTAAACAGATCAAAGGGATATCTTCTGGCATTAGAGAATATTCATCTTGACAAGAAATTATCTATATGTTAAGATATCTCTGACAAGGGCTATAGCTCAGTTCGGTAGAGCAACTCGCTTACACGTGCGCCAATGCTTTTCAAAGGAACTTTTTTATTATGCAGTCAACATAATTGACCTTATTGCAAAATCAATGTCTTACTTAAATGGATTCGAGAGAATAGGAGAACAGTAGCCTGACAAACAGCCGGTTCAGTCCGATTCAGGTGCCAATTCGGGTGCTTAATCAAATAGAACCCCTATTGATTTGCTAGTTGATAAGGTAAATACCCAGCCCGCTCAATGCTAGGCGTAATGAGGATAAGGGCCTCCAAAAAACTTCTTTTCGTTCTATGAACTTTAAGGTGTATGAAGTCTCATAGTCAACTCTTGCAGCGGAACGATAGAGACTCCATTTCACTTAGGTTGATTTTTTTTAGGCCGGAGGCAGACCTAAGTCAAGGTAATCCTCCTTTGAAACACTTTGGTATTGCTCCTAGATGGATCATAATACAAATAATCAATCAGAGCACAGGGAGCCATCTTATTATCTTTCCATAAAGAAAAACTATGGTGGATTAACTGATCTTTACATCAGTTGATGAAAGAGCCCAATGCAGAAAAATGCATGTTGGGTCTTTGAAACAGTTCGAATCATTTCGATAATAATATGTTTGATCTGTTTTACCGAGAAGGTCTACGGTTCGAATCCGTATAGCCCTAATATAATATATATGTCTTTTTTTTTAGATTTTAGGATGAATATCCTTTGTTTTCTTTAATATAGTTTTCTTTTCCTTATTAGTACTTGTTTATAGACTCGACGGTCGCTTGCGCCATAGAATAGAGGTAAAAGCATTACCATAGGCTCATTCATCGAAAATCATAGAGACAGGAAAAGAAAAAAGAATTTCTATCAAATCCATAGAAGAAAGGATACCTTATTTAAATTCCATCCTCCTTCAAATAGGATATGCTCTAAATCCCTAGACTTTCCTATAATGACTGCAACGATTTTCTCCATTTTGCGGATTCCTACTGTGTTTGAAGTATATTACTATATTTATCTAAAATATACATTATCTAAATCAATCTACTTTAAATAAAATAGAAAAAATCGCAAGAAAAAAAAAGAAAGAGTAAATAATAAAACAAGATATCTTGTTTTACCGAAGAAAAGAGATAAGTTCTGGGGAAATTGACAATACCAACTTGAATTGACTAATTCAGTTCCGCCTATTCCACATTAATGGGAGTACTTTTATGTTTCTGCTTCACGAATATGATATTTTTTGGGCATTTCTAATAATAGCAAGCCTTATTCCTATTTTGGTATTTTGGATTTCAGGGCTTTTAGCCCCGGTTAGTGAAGGACCAGAGAAGCTTTCTAGTTATGAATCGGGTATAGAACCCATGGGGGGAGCTTGGTTACAATTCCGAATACGTTATTACATGTTTGCGCTAGTTTTTGTTGTTTTTGATGTGGAAACGGTCTTTCTCTACCCTTGGGCAATGAGTTTCGACGTATTGGGTGTATC